AAAACACTAATTTGAATCTAAAATTGAAATGATTAAAATGAAATCATAAGAAGGAATATGTAAGCTACCCACTTGATTGCCATGGGATTGTAGTTCAATTGGTCAGAGCACCGCCCTGTCAAGGCGGAAGCTGCGGGTTCGAGCCCCGTCAGTCCCGGCGGATTCAATAAAAAAAAGCCAGAAACTCACCTTTTTGTTTCTGGGCAAGGAGATTAAAATGGTTTCGGTTATCGTTTTGTTTTATTTTTTTCATCAAGCAAAACAAAAGAAAGGGGTATTTCCATTATTTTAACTAGCACCAATTGATGGTAGAGAGCCATATGTAAATTAGTATAATTCTAATTATTGAGAGCATTCAACACTTCAAGAAAGAGATACTGTATGGGGTTTCTGTTTTTTGTCAATGGGATCTCCCATTAACTCGTGTAGGAAAAGGGAATAGGATAGCGTATAATACATTTGCCAAGAGTACCTATATATACTTTTCTTTCTATGAAGTCAAGGAATTAAAAATAGTTCGAATCCAACCAAGGAAAGAGGATATTCAAAAAAAAAAATAAAGATAAAATTAGTCTTCCCTAATGAATATGCTCTTTTTAAAGATTAGAGTCGATGTCGAAGAAAAAACTCGTAAGAAAATGAAAATAGTTAATTTTTTCGAATATTTTCGTTTTGTTACTGGGACTGGTCTTTATCACATTCCCTTTCTTTGTTTTCCAAAAAGATGATAGACCCTTCAAAATTTTGTAAAATTTCAAATTGACCTTCGTACTTGTTTTCTCTATTTGATTTCTATTGTTTATTTAAGTTTCTTTAGAAACTCTTTTTGTAAACAATGATCAAAGTAGAAAAGGTTTTTTTCTGATACTTCATCAGATGGTTGTACAAGGAAAGTAAAGTACTAGGTTGTAGAAAAGAAAGCGGGGAAAAAGAATCAAATCATAAAAAAAGAAATATTTTTTGATTGGATCGGGAATCTCATTATGTATTCGGTGTGGATAAAAGATCTTCCTATGTTATACTATTAAATTCTTGACGATGAGTCGATTTTATAGCTCCGATATTGTTATTCATGATATTTCTTTCATTCAATATCATCGAAATCTAATTCATCCGAGTGAGTTTAGAAGCGAAAGATTTCTCATCTCTATGGGATTAAATCCCGAGATATTCCAAAGAAAAAAAAAACAATTAAATTATGGAAGTCAATATTCTTGCATTTATTGCTACTGCACTTTTCATTCTCGTTCCTACTGCTTTTTTGCTTATAATTTACGTAAAAACGGTTAGTCAAAATAATTAATTTGAATACAATTTTACTATCAATGAAAAAAAAGGATTTCAATTTCTCGTCTTAAATGAAAGGAATGCATTAGACTCAGTAGTAGTAGTATCCTAAGGGGCCCGCTAGTATGGTAGAAAGAGATCTCTTTCTACCATACTAGCCATTATGGTTATTGTAATGTATAAAGATACAAGTGAAATATCTTAATTTATCTTAATATAAAGGAATCCACCTATACCTCTCTTTTTCTTTATACTTTATAAATGTCAATATAAATTAAATAGAATATGAAATGTATGTACATACTTTCTCAATTTGATTTTTTTGTTTGATCCATTTAATACAGATAATCCGAATTCGATGGAAACTTCTTCAGATTTCAAAAAGGGGTTACCCCATGAATGGTTAACCGCGTAAACCCTGATATAAAAATAGAAAACGAGTCAATAAAACAAAACATAAATCCAATTTCTAAAAAAAAAATCTTAAAAAAAAAGTTGCTGCCCGATCTAGAAAACTAAAACAATTGATACAGGTTAATAGAGTTTGATTATTACCGCAATTAGGAGTACTTCTAGAGTCCACTTCTTCCCCACACTACGAGAGAGAGGGAAAATGTAAAAACTACCATTAAAGCAGCCCATGCGAGACTTACTATATCCATGTGAATTCTGTCCCCTATTTCTATGAATATGAAGAAACTATTCCATTATTGTTCACTAATAATAGTGAAATCACTGGTGCAGAGTCAAAAAAAGGGAGAGGTATTTGGTCACCATTGATGAACTACTCCAAAAAAGCCACTTATCTTAATCTTATAATGAGTTATTCTTAATTATAGAATTTCTAGTCGAATCGACAAGATGTAAACACAAGTAAACGGACACTTTTCGAAGTATCCAAGGAATCTGACTCACATGTAGAAAGAATAAGACTTTTTCTTTCTTTTATCGTTTTTGATTTTTGTTTTTCTTTCTTTATATCGTTTTTGATTTTTGGAAGTAAAATGAAAGGCAATTCTTCATCTAATCTAATATTGATTGAATGTCTGAGCATTCCGAGACTTTCGTGAGTCTGTATCCAAAGTATCGTAGGTCCTTTCCAAAACTATTAATTGGCTATCCAATCTAATTGAATACTCAGTAAATGGAACTAAATTAGTAGTGGAAAGTAAAGATTTATGGATTTCCCTCCACTACTTTAAGTTTTCCTTGAATCTGATAGGCAAAACTTTAGGTTAGAGAATAGAATCTCGAGAGCCAAGGGCTTATAATCACGAACAGAAAGTATCAAGAGTCTTTGCCTACGTTTGTTATAATAGCGGATTTCAAGTCTGTTCTTGAGGCGGCACCCGGATTTGAACTGGGGAAAAAGGATTTGCAGTCCCCCGCCTTACCACTCGGCCATGCCGCCCAAAAAGATAGAAACTAGATTCCAACCTTCTCTTTTTTTTTAACTCCGAAAAAAAGATATAGATTTTCAGTCACAAAATATAGAATCCAGTCCAAATAAGAACCATTAACTATTGACTGTAAATTCATGACCTGAATTTAAATCTACATTTTGTTATTTCTAATAATAGAAGAAAATCATTAGAAATAGATTTATAACTAATCTATATTGAGTTTTTTCAATTAAAAAAAAATCTTTTTCAATTTCAATTATAACAGTAATAATGAGTATATGTAAACCCCATAATCAGAACCTACGTTACGTTATGTTATAGAGCTATAGCTCTATAATGGGGTCTTTTATCTCTCTAGGGATGCTTTTGAGGAGTAATTCTCAATAAATTTTTGTATTTCAATTTTCAGTGAATACATTGAGGAGAAAATGGAATTTTTGATAGAGCACAGCATGTGCTGTCCCAAAAAGAACTGTACTACAATAAAAGAAGAAAAAGAGACATATATCTGTGCATTCTTTTTTATTTTACTAATAAACAAAATTAAGAAATAAAAAAACACAAGTTTTCTTACCTACTTCAATTCAATGATATTCTAAATATTCTATTCAAAATAGGTAAAAATCAATCTCTTTTCTGCAAATATTTTTTTGAACAATGAAATACAAATACATGAAAAAATAAAGTGGTTAAAAAATAAGTTTTCTATTTATTATATGTTTATCTGCTCGAACAGATCCAATCATGAATACATTTTTTTATGGTATGCAATCGAATTGGAATATGTAATATCATAGGTGAAAATGAAATGACTTTTTTTCTAGTCTTTCCAAAACTCCATAAGTTCCAGTGGTATTTCTCAATTCTGGTCCATTTGGATCTCTTTCTTATAAAAAATTCCAATTGAATCTAGTCGCCGTTCATACATATTTCATACATTCCATATATCTTGGAGTTGGATAAAATTTCATGTGATTTAGTAAACAGAATAGAAATTCCATTATTGCTAGATCGAATTCTATGGATATGATTCGGTGAAGAATGAGAGATGGGATGGGATTTTTTCAATAAACGGATAAATGGGAAATTCAAAAAAGATGCTCGGGGATGGAAAAGAGGGAACATCTACAATACCCGGATTTAATCAGATACAATTTGAAGGGTTTTATCGGTTTATTGATCAGGGTTTAATAGAAGAACTTTCAAAATTTCCAAAAATTGAAGATATAGATCACGAAATTGAATTTCAATTATTTGTGGAAACATATCAATTGGTAGAACCTCTGATAAAAGAACGAGATGCTGTCTATGAATCACTTACATATTCTTCTGAATTATATGTATCCGCGGGATTAATTTGGAAAACCAGCAGGAATATGCAAGAACAAAGAATTTTTATTGGAAACATTCCTTTAATGAATTCCCTTGGAACTTCTATAGTAAACGGAATATACAGAATTGTAATCAATCAAATATTGCAAAGTCCTGGTATCTATTACCAGTCAGAATTGGATCATAACGGGATTTCGGTCTATACCGGCACCATAATATCAGATTGGGGAGGCAGGTTAGAATTAGAGATTGATAAAAAAGCAAGAATATGGGCTCGTGTGAGTAGGAAACAGAAAATATCTATTCTAGTTCTATCATCAGCTATGGGTTCGAATCTAAGAGAAATTCTAGAGAATGTTTGCTACCCTGAAATTTTCTTATCTTTCTTGACCAATAAGGAGAAAAAAAAAATTGGGTCAAAAGAAAATGCTATTTTGGAGTTTTATCAACAATTTTCTTGTGTAGGCGGGGATCCAATCTTTTCTGAATCCTTATGTAAGGAATTACAAAAAAAATTCTTTCACCAAAGGTGTGAATTAGGAAGGATTGGTCGCCGAAATATTAACTGGAGACTGAATCTTAATATACCTCAGAACAATATATTTTTGTTACCACGAGATATATTAGCAGCTGCCGATCATTTGATTGGGATGAAATTTGGAATGGGTACACTTGATGATATGAATCATTTGAAAAATAAACGTATTCGCTCTGTAGCGGATCTTTTACAAGACCAGCTCGGGTTGGCTCTGGCTCGTTTAGAAAATGTAGTTAAGGGAACTATAGGCGGAGCAATTAGGCATAAATTGATACCTACTCCTCAGAATTTGGTAACTTCAACTCCGTTAACAACTACTTATGAATCCTTTTTCGGATTACACCCATTATCTCAAGTTTTGGATCGAACTAATCCATTGACACAAATCGTTCATGGGAGAAAGTTGAGTTATTTGGGCCCTGGCGGATTAACAGGGCGAA